AAATATACGTATACGAAAGAGAAAGAACCATATTTTTGTAGTTTCTATGATGCACTTGGAGCTTATCGGCAGAAACGAATCAATTTAGATAGTCCTTTGTGGCTCCGGTGGCGACTAGATCAACGTGTCATTGGTTCAAGAGAAGTTCCCGTCGAAGTTCAATATGAATCTTCGGGCACTTATCATGAGATTTATGAGCACTATCTAATAGTAGGAAGTGTAAAAAAAGAAATTGGCTGTGTATACATTCGAACTACCGTCGGTCATATTTTTTTTTATCGAGAAATAGAAGAAGCCATACAGGGATTTTGCCGGGCCTACTCATATACTATCTAAACTAAGAAATTAGAGATATTCATACCTGTGGGAATTAAGGTTTCTCCAATTTCACTGGTATCATAATTTCTGAATTTATGCGCAAATAAAAATTTAGGAAAGGAAGTTTTCGAATCACTGACTCAGGTCCATTGTCGAATCCTACTCAGCGGAATATGGGGGTACTTATGGCAGAACGGGTCGATCTGGTCTTTCACAATAAAGTGATAGATAGAACTGCTATGAAACGACTTATTAGCAGATTAATAGATCATTTCGGAATGGCATATACATCACATATCCTGGATCAAATGAAGACTTTGGGTTTCCAGCAAGCCACTGTTACATCTATTTCATTAGGAATAGATGATCTTTTAACAATACCATCTAAGGGATGGTTAGTCCGAGACGCTGAACAACAAAGTTTTTTTTTGGAGAAACACCATCATTATGGGAATGTACATGCGGTAGAAAAATTACGTCAATCTATTGAGATATGGTATGCCACAAGCGAATATTTGAGACAAGAAATGAATCCTAATTTTCGGATGACTGATCCTTCTAATCCAGTCCATCTAATGTCCTTTTCGGGAGCTAGAGGAAATGCATCTCAAGTACATCAATTAGTAGGTATGAGAGGATTAATGTCGGATCCCCAAGGACAAATGATTGATTTACCTATTCAAAGCAATTTGCGTGAAGGACTCTCTTTGACAGAATATATAATTTCCTGCTACGGAGCCCGCAAAGGAGTAGTGGATACTGCTGTACGTACATCAGATGCTGGATATCTCACGCGTAGACTTGTTGAAGTGGTTCAACACATTATTATACGTAGAATAGATTGTGGTACTATCCAAGGTATTTCCGTGAGTCCTCAAAATGAGATGACAGAAATAATTTTTGCCCAAACACTAATTGGTCGTGTATTAGCAGACGATATATATATAGGTCTACGATGTATTGCCACTAGGAATCAAGATATTGGGATTGGGCTTATCAATCAATTCATAACTTTTCGAGCACGACCAATATATATTCGAACCCCCTTTACTTGCAGAAGCACATCTTGGATCTGTCAATTATGTTATGGTCGAAGTCCCACTCATGGTGACCTAGCCGAATTGGGAGAAGCTGTAGGTATTATTGCGGGTCAATCGATTGGGGAACCGGGGACTCAACTAACATTAAGAACTTTTCATACCGGTGGAGTATTCACAGGTGGTACTGCCGAACATGTACGAGCTCCTTCTAATGGAAAAATAAAATTTAATGAGGATTTTGTTCATCCTACGCGTACCCGTCATGGGCATCCTGCTTTTTTATGTTCTATAGATTTATATGTAATTATTGAGAATCGGAGTGTTATCCATAATGTGAATATTCCGCCAAAGAGTTTGATTTTAGTTCAAAATAATCAATATGTAGAATCAGAACAAGTGATTGCTGAAATTCGTGCGGGAACGTCCACTTTTCATTTTAAAGAGAAAGTCCGAAAACATATTTACTCTGAATCAGAGGGAGAAATGCACTGGAGTACGGGTGTCTACCATGCACCCGAATATACATATGGTAATGTTCATCTATTACCAAAAACAAGTCATTTATGGATATTAGCAGGAGGCCCCCGCGGATCCAGTATAATGTCTTTTTCGATCCACAAGGATCAAGATCAAATTAATGCTCATTCTTTTTCTGTCGAAGACAAATATATCTCTGACCTCTCAATGACTAATGATCGAGTAAGACATAAATTATTGGATACTTCTAGTAAAAAAGATATGGAAATCATTGATTATTCAATATCTAATCGAATTATATCCAATGGTAAGTGGAATTTAATATATCCGTCTATTCTCCAAGAGAATTCAGATTTATTAGCGAAAAGGCGAAAAAATAGATTCATCATCCCATTAAAATATGATCAAGAATGGCAAAAAGAACTAATATCCTGTTTTGGTATTTCAATTGAAATACCCATAAATGGTATTTTACGTAGAAATAGTATTCTTGCTTATTTTGATGATCCACGATACAGAAGAAGCAGTTCAGGAATTACTAAATATGGGACTGCGGAGGTAGATTCAATCATAAAAAAAGAGGATTTGATTGAGTATCGAGGAACAAAAGAATTGAGTCTGAAATACCAAATGAAAGTAGATCGGTTTTTTTTCATTCCCGAAGAAGTGCATATTTTACCTGGATCCTCGTCCATAATGGTCCGGAACAATAGTATCATTAGAGTATATACACGACTTGCTTTAAATAAAAGAAGTCGAATAGGCGGATTAGTTCGAGTGGAAAGAAAAAAAAAAAGTATTGAACTGAGAATCTTTTATGGAGATATTCATTTTCCTGGAGAGACAGATAAGATATCCAGGCACTGCGGCATTTTGATACCGCCAGTAACAGGAAAAAAAAAAAATTCTAAGGAATCAAAAAAATTGAAAGATTGGATCTATGTCCAGCGGATCACACCTACCAAGAAAAAGTATTTTGTTTCGGTTCGACCCGTAGTCACATATGAAATAGCCGACGGGATAAATTTAGCAACACTTTTTCCTCAGGATCTCTTGCGGGAAAAGAATGATGTCCAACTTCGAATTGTCAATTATATCCTTTATGAATATGGCAAGTCAATTCGAGGAATTTATAACACAAGTATTCAATTAGTTCGGACTTGCTTAGTATTAAATTGGGACCAAAAACAAAATGGTTCCAAAAAAGAGGTTTATGCCTCCTTTGTTGAGGTAAGGACAAATGATCTAATTCGTGATTTCATAAGAATTGAGTTAGTCAAAGTCAAGTCCACTCTTTCATATAGCGGAAAAAGATATAATATAACAGATTCGGGATTGATTCCTAATAAGGGGCTAGATCGCGCCAATATCAATCCCTTTCATTCCAAGGCGAAGTTTCAATTACTTATCCAACAGCAAGGAACTATTGGTACGCTGTTGAATCAACATAAGGAATGCCAATCTTTGATAATTTTGTCATCATCCAACTGTTTTCGAATTAGTCCATTCAAGGGTTCGAAATATAACAATGCGATAAAAGAATTAGATCCCCTAATCCCAATTAGGTATTTGTTGGGTCCCTTAGGTACTATTGTACCTAAAATAACGAATTTTTATTCATCTTACCATTTATTAACTCATAATCAAATCTCGTTAAAGAAATATTTACTACTTAACAATTTTAAACAGACTTTTAAAGTACTTCAAGTACCTAAATATTGTTTAATGGATGAAAATAGAAGAATTTATAATCCCAATTCATGCAGTAATATAATTTTGAATCCATTCCATTTAAATTGTTGTTTTCTTCATCACGATTCTGGTGAAGAGACATCCACAATAATTTGCCTTGGGCAATTTATTTGTGAAAATGCATGTTTATTCAAATATGGGCCACACATAAAAAAATCCGGTCAAATTTTAATTGTTCATGTTGACTCCTTAGTTATAAGATCGGCTAAGCCCTATTTGGCTACCCCAGGAGCAACAGTTCATGGTCATTATGGAGAAATCCTTTATGAAGGAAAGACACTAGTTACATTTATATATGAAAAATCAAGATCTGGTGACATAACGCAGGGTCTTCCAAAAGTGGAACAGGTCTTAGAAGTGCGTTCAATTGATTCAATATCGATGAACCTCGAAAAGAGAGTCGAAAGTTGGAACGAACGTATACCAAGAATTCTTGGAATCCCCTGGGGATTCTTGATTGGAGCTGAGTTAACCATAGCCCAGAGTCGTATCTCTTTGGTTAATAAAATTCAAAAGGTTTATCGATCTCAGGGAGTACAGATCCATAATAGACATATAGAGATCATTGTACGTCAAATAACATCAAAAGTGTTGGTTTCAGAAGATGGAATGTCTAATGTTTTTTCACCCGGAGAATTAATCGGATTGTTGCGAGCGGAACGAGCGGGACGTGCTTTAGACGAAGCGATCAATTATCGGGCAATCTTATTGGGAATAACGAGGACATCCCTGAATACTCAAAGTTTCATATCCGAAGCGAGTTTTCAAGAAACCGCTCGAGTTTTAGCAAAAGCCGCTTTACGAGGTCGTATTGATTGGTTGAAAGGACTGAAAGAGAACGTTGTTCTGGGGGGGCTTATTCCTGTTGGTACTGGATTCAAAAAATTAGTACACCATTCAAGGGAAAACAAAAATATTTATTTGGAAATCAAAAGGCAAAATTTATTCGAGTTGGAAATGGGAGATATTTTGTTATACCATAGAGAATTATGTGCTCCAAACAATTTTCATGGGACATCACAACAACCATTTACGCGATTTTCCTAAGAAGAGATTCATTCTTTTTACTTTAACTATTTGGTTAGGTTGGCCCAATTATTTATATTAATTTAGTAATAAAAAAATAAGTAATTAAAAGAAATTAATGGTTTGGGCTATATATCAAGGGTCAATCCACGGTAGAAGGTTCCGTCGGAACAATCATTTATTTCAGGGTACCTTGTCGCTTAAAAAAAAAAAGAGGAAGTGTGGGGAAATGCGGGGAAAAATGATAAAAAGATATTGGAACATCAATTTAGGAGAAATGATGGAAGCGGGAGTGCACTTTGGTCATGGTACTCGAAAATGGAATCCTAGAATGGCCCCTTACATCTCTGCAAAGCGTAAAGGTATTCATATTATAAATCTTACGAGAACTGCTCGTTTTTTATCAGAAGCCTGTGATTTAGTTTTTAATGCAGCAAGTAGTGGAAAAACCTTTTTAATCGTTGGTACCAAAAATAAAGTCGCGGATTTAGTAGCATCAGCTGCAATAGGGGCTCGGTGTCATTATGTTAATAAAAAGTGGCTCGGTGGTATGTTAACGAACTGGTCCACTACGGAAACGAGACTTAATAAGTTCAGGGACTTAAGAGCAGAACAAAAGATGGGGAAACTCAACCATCTTTCCAAAAGAGATGCAGCAATGGTGAAGAGAAAATTATCTACCTTGCAAACATATTTGGGTGGGATCAAATATATGACGGGGTTACCCGATATTGTAATCATCGTTGATCAGCAAGAAGAATATACGGCTCTTCGAGAATGTGTCATTTTAGGGATTCCTACTATTTGTTTAATTGATACAAATTGTGACCCGGATCTCGCAGATATTTCGATTCCAGCTAACGATGATGCTATAGCTTCAATTCGATTCATTCTTAACAAATTAGTATTCGCAATTTGCGAGGGTCGTTATAGCTATATAAGAAATCGTTGATTATGATTAAGAATAATAAAATTAATTAATTGTTTGGGAACTCGATCGATTTATTGGATCGGTTACTATTCTTGAACTTCAAAAAGAGATAGAGATAAAAATAGGGATATTTATATTATGTTATGTGATTTTTTAGTATCCTAAATTCAATTTGTATTAAAAGATGATTAATGTTGGTGAGTTGAGAAAGAGATGGTTGAATCAAAATAATTTTTTAAATTCGATTTATATCAGAGGACAATATGAATGCTATACCATGTTCCATTAAAATACTCAATGGGTTATACGATATATCGGGTGTAGAAGTAGGCCAACATTTATATTGGCAAATAGGAGGTTTACAAATCCATGCCCAAGTACTTATCACTTCTTGGGTCGTAATTGCTATCTTATTAGGTTCAGTCATCATAGCAGTTCGGAATCCACAAACAATTCCGACCGACGGTCAGAATTTCTTCGAATATGTCCTTGAATTTATTCGAGACTTGAGTAAAACTCAGATTGGAGAAGAATATGGCCCTTGGGTTCCCTTTATTGGAACTATGTTCCTATTTATTTTTGTTTCTAACTGGTCAGGTGCTCTTTTACCTTGGAAAATTATACAGTTACCTCATGGGGAGTTAGCTGCGCCCACGAATGATATAAATACTACTGTTGCTTTAGCTTTACTCACGTCAGTGGCATATTTTTATGCGGGTCTTACCAAAAAAGGATTGGGGTATTTTGGGAAATACATCCAACCAACTCCAATACTTTTACCAATTAACATCCTAGAAGATTTTACAAAACCTTTATCTCTTAGTTTTCGACTTTTCGGGAATATATTGGCTGATGAATTAGTAGTTGTTGTTCTTGTTTCTTTAGTACCTTCAGTAGTTCCTATCCCCGTTATGTTTCTTGGATTATTTACAAGCGGTATTCAAGCTCTTATTTTTGCAACTTTAGCCGCGGCTTATATAGGTGAATCCATGGAGGGTCATCATTGATTAGCTTTTTTATTTTTTAATAGTCTTTTTTCACTTACCCGAAGTCATGCATGATTCCAAATACGCACTTGGTTGGGCAACATAATACATATATATTTGTATCTATATATGTATGGATGACCTAATCTCGTTAAGAGGGAAGACAGACGATATTACGGAATTGGAAAAATATGGGTTAAGGAGTCAAGTCAAACTAGATATATGTAATATCTATAAGTTTAACCCTTAGATATGTTTCGAAGAATGATTCTAAAATTCAATTCAATATAAAATAAAATGCAGGTGGTTTACATTATGGAAGAAACAAATGTATATGTGATATTAGATATTTATTAGTTATATAGGGATTATCCCTATGGATTATATATTATATATTTCTATATTTTATTCCTATTTATTTCCCAGTATATTATTACTATCTATTTTTATATTTATATTATTATTATAATACTATTTATTATTACTATTATTGAATGTTGATTCTTTTATTTTTTTTTTTAACCACACTGCATTTCGTTTAGATGGATTACAATACAATATAAGTCTTTCTCTTTCGTCTATAATTGTAGATTGAATGAAAAAACAGATGAACGTATGGATATAGAAAGTAAGTAAAGAACGAAGATATTGAATGAAAGAATGGTTCGAAACTAAGAAATGCAATAAGTAGAACTATATGCATATGAGTTTACAAAGATTTGATTATGAGTAGAAACTAAAAAAAAAAAGAGATATCGAAGTTATTCTGACGATTCACTAATATTATAATTTCAATTCAGAGTTTTTAATTACTTTGACCCGATAGATCGTAGTGATAAAATAAGTAATAATGCATTGGTTGATTGTATCATTAACCATTTATTTTTTTTGTACGAGGAACTTACTATGAATCCACTGATTTCTGCCGCTTCCGTTATTGCTGCTGGATTGGCTGTAGGGCTTGCTTCCATTGGACCTGGAGTTGGCCAAGGTACTGCTGCGGGCCAAGCTGTAGAAGGTATTGCGAGACAACCAGAAGCGGAAGGTAAAATACGAGGTACTTTATTGCTTAGTCTAGCTTTTATGGAAGCTTTAACAATTTACGGACTGGTCGTGGCATTAGCACTTTTATTTGCAAATCCTTTTGTTTAATTTAATCCTAAAATTAGAAATGTGAAAACGTACGTTATGCACTTTTTTCTTAGTCTTAGTTTATTTTATTAACTTGGACTTGCCGTTTGCTTCTTCTAATTATATCAACACTTTAATCCTAACAATTACTTATAAGACAATACCCCGGGAAGGGTTTATTTGAGGATGAGGAATTCACGGATCCGATCGCTTTCTTCCTTCCCATTCCCACCCTTAGTACAAGGGAAACCCCTTACTAAGAAACGTTTCAACAAACGAAATATTTCGCAATTGGTGTGAGGCCTAAGACCTAACCTAATAAGTATCTTAATCTTTTTATGGAGAACTTAAAAAAATAATAAATTTTCAAATTCTAAATTACTATTATAAATTACTAGATGATTTAATCTATTCCCATAAAAAATAAATTAATAAAAAGAAATCGATCAGGGCGAGGCGAGTGAGGTGATACAAAAAGAACTATGTTCTTTGGTAGTCTTATCTATAAGAAAGAGGAGAGTATATGAAAAATATAACCTATTTTTTCGTTTCCTTGGGCTATTGGCCATCTGCCGGAAGTTTCGGATTTAATACCGATATTTTAGCAACAAATCCAATAAATCTAAGTGTGGTGCTTGGTGTATTGATTTTTTTTGGAAAGGGAGTGTGTGCGAGTTGTATATTTCAAGAATAGGTTGCATCCAACCAGCTGCACGTTATTATGATTCTTTTTTTTTATTTCTATTAGGATAAGAAATAGGAAAGAAAGGTGCACGATCTCGACGAATTACTTATGAATAAATTAATAAATCATATGTAAGAACCATAGCATTTCGTGATTCATTGGTAAATCTTGATTCTCTATCGACCAATAATGCGAGACCATTAACATGGTTAAAGCTAAACTGTTTGAAGTTCAGGCACAACATGGTACTCTTTCTACCACTACATTAGTAGCAAAATGGTTTCAAAATGAATAGTTGATAATTCATACGATATAGAACACTCATATTGATAAAATAATTTGAAACCTTTTTTTAGAAAAAGGGGCGCTTTGCCCTTTTTACCCAATGCCGAATCGATGACCTATGTATAAAAAGAGGCATTTTTGGATTTAATGAAGATTTTAATAAAAAGGGAAATACAAAAGAAAATATAATAATTTTTATTTAATAAAAAACAAATAAATAAACAACTTTGCTGACAATTATGGATTTTTGTCTGGTCGGAAGAGCCCTCCTAATATTCTGTATATCAGTTTCAATATCTTTGAATACGAACAGAAAAGAGAGAGGGTAGGCTCATTATAGTATAAAGATATGGGTGGGAATGCCCATAAAATAAATAATTGAATTGATTGAGCGTGAGAGCCAAATGAATCGAAAGATTCATGTTTGGTTCGGGAAGAGATCATGGGAGTTGGGAAATTAATGGTAAGATAATCTACTTTCATTAAATGATTTATTAGATAATCGAAAACAGAGGATCTTGAGTACTATTCGTAATTCTGAAGAATTACGTAAAGGGGCCATTGAGCAGCTTGAAAGAGCCCGGGCTCGCTTACGTAAAGTGGAAATTGAAGCGGATGAGTATCGAATGAATGGATACTCTGATATAGAGCGGGAAAAAGTCAATTTAATTAAGGCTACTAGTGAGAGTTTGGAACGATTAGAAAATTACAAAAATGAAACCCTTCATTTTGAACAACAAAGAGCGATTAATCAGGTTCGACAACGAGTTTTCCAACAAGCCTTACAAAGAGCTCTAGGAACTCTTAATAGTTGTTTGAATAACGAGTTACATTTACGTACCATAAGTGCCAATATTAACACCCTCGGGGCCATGGAAAAAATAACGGATTAGCCTTTCGACTTTTACTTTAGTTTAGAGTTTAGGCATTATTTTTTTCCTTTGCTTCCGAAAAAGAATAAAAAGATACTAATGGCAACCCTTCGAGCCGACGAAATTAGTAATATTATCCGTGAACGTATTGAACAATATAATAGAGAAGTAAAGATTGTAAATACCGGTACCGTACTTCAAGTAGGCGATGGCATTGCTCGTGTTCATGGTCTTGATGAAGTAATGGCAGGTGAATTAGTAGAATTTGAAGAAGGTACAATAGGTATTGCTCTGAATTTGGAATCAAATAATGTTGGTGTTGTATTAATGGGCGATGGTTTGATGATCCAAGAGGGAAGTTCTGTAAAAGCAACAGGAAGAATTGCTCAGATACCTGTGAGTGAGGCTTATTTAGGTCGTGTTATAAATGCTCTGGCTAAACCTATTGATGGGAGAGGTGAAATTTCAGCTTCTGAATCTCGGTTAATTGAATCTCC